CTGTTACAATTTTAACTGCCCAATAGCCAATTTGGTCCCGAGGTAGAGAATAACCTGTTACACCAAAAGATGCGGTCAATACACCCAGAACCACGCCCGTAATCCAAGTTAATTCCCGAGGTTTTTTAAAACCACCCGTGAGATAAACACGAAATACGTGTAGGATCATCATTAAGACCATCATACTTGCCGACCATCGATGAACCGATCGGATTAACCAACCAAAGTTAGCTTCAGTCATTATGTATTGAACAGAAGCAAAGGCCTCAGTCACAGTTGGACGATAGTAAAAAGTCATAGCAAACCCTGTAGCTACTTGTACTAAAAAACAGGTAAGCGTAATTCCTCCTAGACAATAAAATATGTTAACATGAGGAGGAACATATTTACTAGTTATATCATCTGCAATCGCCTGAATCTCGAGACGTTCTTCGAACCAATCATAGACTTTATTGAGATAGGTAAACCAAGAACGAGGACTCCCCCTCTTAGAACCGTATATGAGAATTTCATCTCGTACGGCTCAAACAAAAACACCCCAATACTGGCTGACGGAAAGGAAGACAGAATTGAAAGTTTGAAACTTCTTCACCCTTTCATTCAATCTTATTTATCTAAAGCTTATTTATCTAAAGAAAAGATACAAACGGGTAAAAATAGCCCTTCTTTTCTTTGTAATTAGAATGCCAAAAACTCAAGTCGGCGCATTCGTCTTTATGTTGATCATTACAGGCCTCTTGAATCTCCTATTTACCTACCCAATTTCTTTTTCTTTGCTTTGATTTATTATTGGAATATAACTTTTTTTCTTGTTTTCTTTATTATTGATAGGCATTATCTTGTTAAGACCCTATGAATCAATTGAACCCCAGATTCATACTAGAACCACGATAATTCAATAAAAAACCTTGAAACTAAGCACAAAGATTCCCTGAGTAAGAACCGTTGAATCATCAACTTATTTAATGATTAGATAGAACACTAGAAAGAAAGCTTTGTCCTTTGATCAAAATAAACATAAAGAAATTAGAATTTGAAAGAATAAAAAATCTTTCTATTTCGAATTCATTTTCTTTGAATTTCTTTTGAGTCCGGCTGCGAGGTTTGTTTTGAATATTAAATATGAATCGTAGTTCGAACACTTCGTGATCAATTTCATATATTCCGTGCTCCAGATACTAAAATGAATATTCGACGGGCTAAAACGATCTCTATCAAGACGACAGATCCCCTTTTCTGTACTATCAATAGGATCAATTATAACAAGTCGCACACTCATATTCCGGAAATACAGAAAAAAAGAAATTTTGCGGTCGAACTGCCAAAAAACATGGGCTAAAATACGAGACCTATTCGCTTTTTTTTGATTGAAAAACTCGGGCTTCGTGGTTCTTGTGAATCTAATTCATCGCAATTCCATCCAGTAAAACGGAAGAATTATAAATCTCCAAAATAATAGATAGGAATACTGCAAATAGAGCCATTGCAATACCCATCAAAGGGGTCGTTCCCCATCCAGGGGCCACTTTACCATATTCCGAATTCAATGGTTTCAAAAAAGACCCTATAGTAGTTGGCTTTGGCCTTGGATTAAATCTAGAACTACTCTCACCAGTTTGTGTAGCCATAATAAATCTTATTTTGTATTCAATGAGATCTGTTGACTTTGTATACCATTCCGTTGTAAATAAACGATCTTATCATAGACCCATTGTGGTCTTGAAATTTTATAATAATGGAACCAGCAACCTTAGTCGCCATTTCTATATCTGGTTTACTTGTAAGTTTTACTGGGTACGCCTTATATACTGCCTTTGGGCAACCCTCTCAACAACTAAGAGATCCATTCGAGGAACACGGGGACTAGTTGAAGTAATGAGCCTCAAAATAGAATATTTTGAGGCTCATTACGGGAATGAAAAACCATTTCATTTTTTAGTTGGAACTTTAGGCGGTTCTCGAAAAAAGATAGCGAAAAAAATGATCCCTAGAGTCGATACTAAAAGAAATGTATAAACCAATGCTTCCATAAATTCGATTGTGGTTTACAATTATAGCTTCCATGCCTGTTTATTTTAGATCATCTCCTGGAGAAAGAGCGGGGATAAAAAGGTAGTGATTGAAATCAAGATTTTTCCAGCAACCTAAGCCTATATCAAATCATAAACAGAAAAGAAAAAATAGAAGCAAAAATGACAAAGTAATCTTGAATCAAACTACTTGTCTTCTTGTAGTTGGATCTCCAAGTTTTTGGAATGCTCCAAATTCTACTTGAGCATCCAAATCCGGATCAATACCAGCAAAAACATCTCTGAACAGGGTTCTAGCACCATGCCAAATGTGCCCGAAAAAGAAGAGCAGAGCAAACGAAGTATGTCCAAAAGTAAACCAACCTCTTGGACTGCTACGAAAAACACCATCAGATTTCAAAGTAGCACGATCTAATTCAAAAATTTCACCCAATTGAGCACGTCTAGCATATTTTTTCACAGTAGCAGGATCGCTATAACTTACGCCATTAAGTTCGCCACCATAGAACTCAACAGTTACACCTACTTGTTCAACACTATACTTTGATTCTGCCCTTCTAAAAGGGACATCGGCTCTAACAATTCCATCTCCGTCTACCAAAACAACCGGAAATGTTTCAAAAAAAGTAGGCATACGACGAACAAAAAGTTCACGCCCTTCTTTATCTCTAAAGATAGGGTGTCCTAACCACCCAACGGCTATCCCATCCCCGTTGTCCATTGAACCCGCCCTGAATAATCCCCCTTTCGCCGGATTATTACCAATGTAATCATAAAAAGCCAACTTTTCAGGAATTTTAGACCAAGCTTCGGATAAAGTTTGATTTTCGGCTAGTCCAGCACTAACCCTTCGATATATTTCTTGCTGGAAGTATCCCTGATCCCATTGATAACGAGTAGGACCAAATAATTCGATGGGGGTCGTTGATGAACCATACCACATAGTTCCAGCAACAACAAAAGCCGCAAAAAAGACAGCAGCGATACTACTGGAAAGGACGGTTTCAATATTTCCCATACGTAATCCTTTGTATAAACGTTGGGGCGGGCGAACACTAAGATGGAATAAGCCCGCTAATATGCCCAATGTCCCCGCTGCAATATGATGAGAGGCTATTCCTCCCGGAACAAAAGGATCAAAACCTTCCACACCCCATGCTGGATTTACAGGTTGTACCTTTCCAGTTAGCCCATAAGGATCGGACACCCATATTCCGGGACCATATAATCCTGTTACATGAAATGCGCCAAAACCAAAGCAAGCCACTCCTGAGAGAAATAAATGAATTCCAAAGATCTTGGGCAAATCCAAAGAAGGTTTTCCTGTTCGCTCATCGCTAAAAATTTCCAGATCCCAATACACCCAATGCCAGATAGCTGCCAAGAAGCACAAGCCAGAAAACACAATATGTGCTCCGGCTACACCTTCGTAACTCCAAATACCCGGATTGGTTATAGTCCCCCCTGTAATACTCCAACCGCCCCATGAATTGGTTATTCCTAAACGAGTCATGAAGGGGATAACAAACATATCCTGTCTCCACATCGGATCAAGAACGGGGTCAGAAGGATCAAAAACTGCTAATTCATATAGAGCCATCGAACCGGCCCAACCAGCAACCAGGGCTGTGTGCATTATATGAACAGAAAGCAAACGGCCAGGATCATTCAATACGACGGTATGAACACGATACCAAGGCAAACCCATGGAAATACCCCTTTCTCAACGAAAAATAGACACTCTGTAACTTTATTGCATTGAAATAGGCTACGTACCTCCCCCCTCGGGGGACTTTTTCGGAGAAAAGATTGCGCTTTGTTCGATTAATTTACTAATAATGTAATGGAAGAGTCTGGTTCAGAAGAAGAAAAAGAGAAGCAGATTTATTCTATATCCGATAAGTATCAATACGCAATGGGGGTTAATCTCATTTTCTATGAACGAATGTGCCCATATTTGTTCATCATTCAAAGGGCACATTCGTAAGAATTCTTTTTCATTCATTCTGTTTTCTTTTTTTTTTATGACCTTGACTATTATTCAATCTATGTATAAAATAAAAATAGGATTAAAATAAAAAATAGGATAAACTAAAGACCAATGGTATTAAGACAATAAATCCATTGTTACGCTTCCGTATCAAAGTGAAATTGAGTATTTAATTCTTTTTTCTTTTAGTTTATGCCGCTTGGTATGCCAAAAGTACCTTTCAGAATGCCTGAAGACGAAGATGCATCTTGGGTTGATTTATACAACGGACTTTATCAACAAAGAAATCTTTTTTTATTCCAAGATGTTGGGAGCGAGATCTCGAATCAACTTGTTTCTCTTATGTTGTATCTTGGTGGGGAGTTTGATACCAGAGATATCTTTTTGTTTATAAACTCTTCTGGTGGATCTGTAGTTCCTGGACTAGTTCTTTACGATACTATGCAATGCTTAAATGTGTCTACAACGTGCGTGTCATTGGCCGCTTCAGTGGCATCCTTTATCTTAGTCGGAGGAAAACGTTCCAAACGTACGGCATTCCCTCACGCTAGGGTAATGATGCATCAACCCGCTTCCGCTTATTGTGACGAAAAAACGGGACAATATACCATGGAAACTGACGAACTAATACGCATTCGCAACAGCATCATAACGGCTTATGTAGACCAAACGGGCCAGAGCATGTTTGCTATATGGCGCGACCTGGAAAGAGATAGTTTTATGTCAGCAACAGAAGCCAAAGATCATGGAATTGTTGATAATATCGGATAATGTCATTGTCAGAATAGCATCGATTTAACGCAAATCCACAATTGAAAATTGAGTGATTTAACCCCCTTCCTTATTTTATTTCTTCTTTCTTAACTTTTCTTAACCACTTGAGTTAAGAAAAGTTAACCTTAAGGTAAGGGGTTAATATTCTATTTCTATAGAATATTCAACATCAAAGGAATTCAGAATTTCATCCGGTTAGGATCGATCTAAACCAGCCCATTATGTATATGGTTTAGCATGCCAACTATTAAACAACTTATTAGAAAGGCAAGACAGCCAATCAGAAATGCCACGAAATCCCCTGCTCTTGGGGGATGTCCTCAACGTCGAGGAACATGTACTAGGGTGTATGTGCGACTCGTTCCGATCATGAGCTGAAACAAAAGTCAACCCTTTTTTTTGTCAGTATCAATGATCAGTACCAGTAAATACTTCTCTTCACTATCTAAAAACTAAAAAAGATAGATTTAACATAACATATCTTACTGTGTATCAAATTTATGGTTTCCATTGGTGCAAATCCAATCACTTCCATTTGTAATTTAAGATGAAAAAAAGTATCCATTGGTAGCAAATGTTTATCCATTAAGCGGTTAAAATCCTATTTGAAAAGGGGAAAAATTATGCTTCCAAGAGCGGACTAAGAGGGTCAGCTACCCAACTCATTTTCATAATTGAATACCGTTACTATATAAAATAGGTCTCTGATTGTGAAAGATCTATTATTGGACATGGAGGGTAGAGCCAAAAAGTGTGAATTGTACAAGTTACCCATAGCATTCATTGATTAAATGAAGTAAGGAGCTCCGGTGTATAGAGAGGACCTCACCGTTTAAGAAGTAACCATAGAGACGATGGAACCCACTAGTTAGCCATTTCTATTTACTAATCTTTTAGTGATTATGCTTTTTTTAGACCTAATATTTAAGTTCTTATTTCTAGGCAAAATAAAATGCCTAAAAAAGGCAAAAACTCGTGGTCGGGACGGTTATAGTAGCAAAAGCCATTGGAATTTTTATTTTATACATTGGAAGAATCCGTTTTGTTATTAATAGACTAGTAAAGGGAAAAAGAATAACCGAAAGAAAGAATGAGTTATTCATCAAAGTTTCTTTTCTTCAATGACCAGAATTAAACGAGGATATATAGCTCGGAGACGTCGAACAAAAATGCGTTTCTTTGTATCAGGTTTTCGAGGGGCTCATTCAAAAGTGACTCAAACTATTATTCAACAAAGAATAAGAGCTTTGTTTTCGGCGCATCGGGATAGAGGTAGGAAAAAAAGAGATTTTCGTCGTTTGTGGATCACTCGAATAAATGCAGCAATTCGCACGGAATCGGTATTCTATAGGTATAGTACACTCATACACAACCTGTACCGTAAGCAGTTGCTTCTTAATCGTAAAATACTTGCACAAATAGCTATATTAAATAGGAATTGTCTTTATATGATTTCCAAAGTGATTTATTAATCAAAATATTAATAAAAAAAAGAATAAGTGAATTGGAAGGAATCCACCGGAATACTTTAAATGGAGTTTCCTCGAGAATAAACTCGGAGAGGGTGGAATAGAAATTAGTACGAAAAAAATGATGATGATGATAAGGTCATCAAAACAAAAAGAGCAAAAAAAGACGCTCAAAAAAAAAAAAAGAATTTTCCTTTCCCGACTCGATTCTTTTATTTTTATTATTCTTACAACATTACAAGTGAATTTCAGTTTGTTTGATTATCAGATTTTTCGAATAAAACATCAACCTACGCTTGAGTTCGGATTTGAATTTTAATTCAATTGAAAATTGAAGGATAAGCCCGTTTTTCTTTTATTTAGTTCTAGTTCTAAGACCTCTAGTTCTAGCGACTGATTCCCCTCTTTCAAATTGTTTCTGATTATTAAGAAAGGGTAACAAAGATAAAATACGAGCTCGTTTTATAGCAATAGTAATTAATCGTTGTTGTTTTAAAGTCAATCTATTTACTCGCCTAGATAATATTTTTCCTTGTTCACTAATAAATCGACTAATTAAACTCATGTTTCTATAATCAATTCGATCCCCCGATTGGATCGGGGGCAAACGCCTACGAAAAGATCGCTTGGATTTATCCATAATTTGTTTATTCCTTATCTCTAAAAATAAAAATCCTATCCTTATCCATATTTCTAATTCTTAAATTTGAAAATCTTATTTAGTCCTATTTAGATCGGACCAAATTATGGAATTTATAAGATTTGCTTTGTTTATTTATTATTCTAGATTTATGTATATGTAATAAATAATTATATAGAAATAATTTAATAAAAAAATATATAGAAAAAATTTAATAAAAAAAAAAGAATAATATATTACTAATAGTGACATTACATATTTTTAATTCTATACCTAAAGTAAGTCATACTTTTATATTATTTGAGAGAGGGGTAACATATGACATACAGGCACTCGATTTGATCTATTTCTTTATCTCCCCGTGAGTTGTATGTTTGTAACAATAGGGACAGAATTTCCTCAATTCCAATCGACTGGGCGTATTGTGTCGATTTTTTTGAGTAATATATCGAGAAATGCCCGTTGATTCTTTATTAATACCGTTTCGAACACAATTGGTGCATTCCAAAATAATCGTTACTCGGACATCTTTACTCTTAGCCATGAACCCCCCTTTGGTTTTAATCCACCCTATCCTGTTGATTTTATGGTCAAAAACAAATAAGAAAAAAAAGTTGCTAACTAAAAATAAAATTAGGAATGATTTCGTTGTAATCAATTGAAATCAATAAAAATATATATATATATATATAGTAAATAATAAGTAATACAATGATTTGTAATTTTTTTTTAGATTTAGAATTACAATAATTTAGAATAGAATCACAGTGGAGTATTTCATTGAAGCCTTTTCTTTTGTAGAATATTTTATAGATGTTGCCTTAGCCGCATTTCCATTTTTCCTCGACTAGTAATTTAATTGGAGCCTGAACCCCGAATTTCGGTGTGGTTGAATCTGCTATCCCTTATTCTAAAAAACGAAAAAAAGGGGGGTCAGATATTTGATTGTATCTCTAATCTCCTTCACCCCGTCCTACGCCAATAAATAACTAGAATGAAAAAAAAGGAAATGTTAACGCATCCGGGAATAAACGATTGATCTCTATCAATAACCCTGCTAAAGAACCAAACCATAGAGTACTTAGTACTGGTGCTGCGGAAAGATATGTTTTTAGATCTCGCATTTAAAACCCCCTTTTTATTGTATTACAATATGGTACTAGATATATAATCAGATGAATATGTAGTTAAGGACCACTTCTATTTATCTATTTTGATGCGAAATCCCTAATTCAAATGGAAATGGACAATTATTTGATAGATAAGATTTTCCTTTTCTTAAAACAGAAAAATATGTAACTTTCCACATAAGAATTTCCACAAAAAAGATTAATTTATTAATAAATAATAAATTTATTTATTATGGGGTCCTTATATGATATGAAATAAAAAAGGGAAAGTAGCAAGAAAAATGGATATTCTATATCAATATAGGAATTAATTCAAAGTGTGGAAAACAAGACAGGGATTCTCTATAATGACACTGTAGACCAATTGAAAGGGATGTAGCGCAGCTTGGTAGCGCGTTTGTTTTGGGTACAAAATGTCACAGGTTCAAATCCTGTCATCCCTACCTATTACTTCTCCTTTGAGCAGTAACGAAGGAGCCATTTTAGATCGATTAAAACTGAGCATACAGAATCTTTAATACTATTATTCTCTATAATATAGAATAGTATAGGTGTGCAAGATATCCTTTATATATAAAAAAGAATCCTCCCCTTTCTATTACAGCCTTATCCTATTGTGATAAGAAAGCGCTCTTAGTTCAGTTCGGTAGAACGTGGGTCTCCAAAACCCAATGTCGTAGGTTCAAATCCTACAGAGCGTGATTCTGCTCTTGTTAGGTAGAAAATGAATGACAACAAACTAAAATTGAAATAAAAAAAATTCAACAGCAATCTGACTTGACCTCCCCTTAATTCAATTAAATGAATTAAAAAAGAGGGGGGTGAGTCAAAAAAAAGGAAAGAGATATTAATTAATCAAAGGTCCAACTGATCGCCACGTCTATATTGTAAATATGCAGTCACGAATAATCCAGCCAAAGTAATGGGAATTAGACCTAAGACGATTCCAAATAGAAAAACTTCAATCATTTTTTTTTTTTTTGAAAGGGAAAAAGAGAGGTAATATCTATCCATAAATGTGAATCCGTATTGCCCATGAATCTCAATGACGGATAATTAGAATTGATAGTTAGCGCAGTAAAGAACTATAGAATCTATGCAATAGTAAATAAGAATCTGTTTTTATAAATTGTTCGTTGATTCAAATTCAATAAATTTTCAAATAAGTCGTATCTTACTCAGACCAATAAATAAAGCTGAGGTTATAGTTAAAGCCACTACTAAAAAACCGAAATAACTAGTTATCGTAGGCATGAGGGGGCTAAATGAAATATGTTCTTTTTATACATATGTTTAGAAAGCACTTTCCTAAATTTGCATTTTTGAAAGAGACGAGGATAAGCAAAAATACCAATTGAAGTAATAAGTTCAATTACAACTTTTTGATTCATCAATCATTATAGACAGTATTCACAAAACAAAAACCAAAATAGACTGGCATGGCAGGCAGGAGTAGAAACAAAAGCAATTCAGCATCTTTGACATCTAGTATTCATTCCGTGATTCAGAATCAACTGCGTTGATTCATTGGAAAAATCTTGATCTTGACTAAACTAATACTAAAAAAAAAAGAATAATCAAAACTGCGCCATGTAACTTCATTGAAAAATTTGAATCAAAATATGGAAGAAAAAATTGGAAAATCTTTTCTTTGGTTTTTTTTATTGTCATTGTCTCAAATGTATTTTCTTTTCTAATTAGATAGAATAATATAGTGACCTTATACCCCCCTTTGTTTGCCTTTTTTTCGCTCCTTTGCAGATTCAGTAGTCGAGTGGATTCAGCCACAAAATTTCTCGAATCATAATAAAAAAAAGATATAATGTGACGAGATCACTCAAAAAAGCAAATCCCTTTTTCCAACTAGATTGACTTTAAAACTCTTAACTTACTTAAACTTAACTTAATTAGTAATTTCAATTATCTTTTCCTTTATTTTGTTTTTTTGTCTTTTTTTTTATATATTA